TGTGAACCAAACCTTTTTGATAGTATACTATACTAATGGAATCTTACTCTAAATCTATTTTAGTCTCTAATAGTATCGAATCATGATTGAATTCTTTTTTTATAAACAAGTTAATTAAAGAAGTTTTATTTGGTCAATCAAATTCCCTGTTTTTTTTGTTTGTCCATTACTTCACTACGTATCTATTTCGATATAAGCAAGAAGGAATCGGACTCTAGGAAAAGACAAAAAATCCATCCTAGAATCCCGTTTTTCCCATTTCGATTTTGACTTTGCTTACTATTCTCTGCCTATTTTTTTTAGGTTTAGTATCGAGTCGAATTGAATTCTATTACAATAGAAAACTATTAATATATTTCTATTCTAGGACATTGAAATGTGAAAACAGTGACATAATCATAGGATTCTAATTGATTGTGGAGTTGAAAAAAAAACAAAGAAACAAAGTCAAAAAGTCTTCTTCACAATATACATACTATGACTGACTAGTCATACGGTACAAGGAATTCTCTAAATATGTTAGAAAAAGACTGGAAAGAAACAAAGGTCTTTCCATAATTTTTTTATTATTTTTTATTATACAGAATAGAATTACATAATTTATCAACCAAAATTTAGTTCTTTTTACGAGCTTAATATGGTGATAAATCCGCGTACCTAGAAATTCATTTCGGACAGTTGAACCTTCTCAAATTGTTTCTTTTTAAGAACCAAAAAGATTTGTGCCAAAATAATAGATGCCAAGAAGAACAAGAGACCTTGGACACGTAACGGATCTTGAAGCACTATTTCTGCATCCCCCTGACCAAATCCACCCACATTAGGATTACTCGTTAACGGTTGATCAAGTTTGATAGATTCACCCTCTGAAACAAGAAGTTCTGGTCCTGGAGGTATGATATCAATCACTTCACGTCCATCCGATGCATCCACTATTGTTATTTCGTATCCCCCCTTTTCTTTTCGTATAATTTTGTTTACTATACCCGCTGCTGTAGCATTATACACATTATTATTACTCTTGCTCCCGTCGGGATAAATCTGACCCCTTCCCCTGTTCCCACCTACGTATATCGGATATTTTAAGAAGTGAACATCTCTCTTAGTAGCGGGATCTGGAGAAAGAATAGGAAAGGTAATTTCACTATATTTCTGACCAGGAACAGGGCCTACCACAAGAATATTTTTTTTTATGGGACGATAGCTTTGAAAAGACAGATTACCTATCTTTTCTTTAATCTCGGGCGAAATACGATCTGGAGGGGCCAATTCAAAACCCTCCGGTAAAATAAGAACAGCCCCCACATTCAAAGCCCCCTTTTTACCATTAGCAAGAACTTGTTTCACTTGCTTCTCATAAGGAATTCGAACAACTGCTTCAAATACAGTATCTGGAAGTACCGCTTGTGGAACCTCAATATCTACGGGCTTATTAGCTAAATGGCAATTGGCACATACAATACGGCCGGTAGCCTCTCGCGGATTTTCATAACCCTGCTGGGCAAAAATGGGATATGCATTTGAAATGGGTGCTCGAGTTATTATATATATCATGAGCAATACGGAAATGGATCGAGTAATCTCTTCCTTTATCCAAGAAAAAGCATTTCTAGTTTGCATGGTCCAATAATTGATCCTGAAAATTTCTACAATAAGATTAGGTAGGTTACTGGTATTAGTTCCCTATCCATGATTCTGCTATTTACTGAAATAATTTTCCTAGAATATAAGAAGAATACGAGTAGAAAGAACTAGAATATAAGAAGAATACGAGTAGAAAGAAAAAGAATAAGTGAATTTTTGAATGTTTAGCTTTTATATACAAAAAAAACAAACTTTCTAATTGGATCAGTGGATCGTTTTTTCACTCATTCATTGAATGATAAATCACTACAAGCGACGGAGATACGCGATTTAAATAACAGAAAATCCAATATTTAAAAATTGTATCTAAAATGACTGGAAAAGTGGAAACAAGACCAGATATAATTTGATCATTCTGAGTAAATCCAAAATCCTTATAGACAGAACCAATCATTAGTTCCCAACCATGAGTCGAATGGAATCCTATACATAAATCAGTTAATAAAAGAATAGAAAAAGCTTTTATTGTGTCACTTAAGTTATATAGGAATTCTTGAACCCAAGAGTTAAGAATAATGAGTTCTTTATTACCCAGAATAGAATAACCACTTAGAAAAAGGAAACAGATTAGATTTGTCGAGAAGTGCAAAATCGTATGGATATGATCTTGGTTGTGCGTTTTGATCAATTGGATGGTTTCCTTGTAGATTCCGATACGAAGGTTTTGTAAACGTGTTTCCGGGTATTCCTTTAGCATTTCATCCAAGAGGAACAGTTCCTCGAATTCTATGAATTTTTTGAAAATACTTTTTTCTTGAATGAGATTCAAGACAATTTCGGATTGTTTAGTATTCCACCAATTAGTAACCCAAGATTCCAGACTTTTCTTAAATGTAAAAGAGATGCACCAGGGCAAAAAGACTATAGATGTAAGACATAGAAGGGGAATGAATGCTTTCTTTTTTGCCATTTTTCGTCTTTACTGAATTCAGCTTCATCTCATTTGTCAACTCTATATGATAATAATTTTTCTATTAAGCATAAGTTCTATTACAAGTCATAGAGCCTATATATAAATATATAAATTTATAATCTATTCCCACTTTTTTTTATTTTTAGTTCGGAAGTTAGTTCTTGCCTTGAATTTAAAAAAAGAATACAGAAATCAAATAAGAAAACGAAAGAATCCACTGCCAATTCGAATGAAGAAAAAAAATCTTGTTTCAAAAGCTATCAATTAAAAATAGAAAAATTTCGAAAAAGAAATTTTTTTATCAAAATATTTCCATTGGTACACGCAAGAATATGGACAAGTCCCAAGCTTTTTGTATAACTTTGGCTGAAGTCCTATAATAATCATCAATAGGAGTCAGGGGAATGGCCCCCTGTTCTCTGGTTTGCATATAAAGGACACCACTACGATACTTACTTTCTTTTTTAGACCTACTATCTTTTTTAGTTTCGATTTGACTGTGTATTATGAGGGACTGAATATCGTCCATACGGACTCGGAGAAAAATACGACGATTTTTTCCAGGAAATCCGTAACGAAAAAAAGACACCATTCCATTTTTTTTATCAAAAAAATCATAACCACTACCCACATTCCAAAAAATTAGAAGCCACCAAGAAAAACTTAGAAAGAGACCCGCGGTTCCATAGATAGTCATCGTGACCCCTTGTGGCAAAAAAGGAACTAGCTCAGGCTCAAACTCATACGAAATGAAAGATAAAAAATTCCTACCATAAAAACTGGAAGCTGAAATCAATAACACCCCTAATGAACCTAAAAGAATGAAAGAAGCCCAGAAGAAATCGCTTGGTTTTCGACACCCCTTTACAAAGTCGATCCATCCGTCTTCTGAGCGCCAAGCATGTTTTGACTCCCCAATCATATTTAATCCTCCTTATTAAGGCTTATATGATATTAGTATTTTTCTTTTCTTTTGTTTTTTTTAATGGAATAGTTATTAAAAAATGGAATAGGATAACAAATCCAAGCAAATGAATTTGACTTTATCTAAAAAAATAGATGAGATTTGTCCCTACTGCCCATATCTAAAAAATCTTATTTTTTTGAACATGAAGAAATAAAGAAGCCATTGCAATTGCCGGAAATACTAGGCCCACTAAAGGAACAAAAACGGAAGGTAAGTTTATCATAAAATGGGTACCTCGATTTAATATTTGTACCTGTTATTCTTTTTTTTAATGTTCTATTAATTTCATATTTTGATTATTCTTATATTGTAATAAAGATAGTCTATAATCACTAGAATTCATATAGACTTATACTAAGTCTATTTCAAAAATTAGACTAAGTATAGCTAAATGAATATAGATATAGATAATAAATATCTATTCTATTTTCTATATATTGAGTATACATAGTAAGTATAGAATATAATAAATCAATAATACAAAGAAAAAAATGAAAAATATTTTTTAATAAAGAATAGAATCAAACGTACAAATAGAATCTAATAATAAATATAAGGAATGTAGAACTAAATAACTGGATGAATTTCGCCCTCTATTTCTACAAGAAACATGTGTATGATAATACACCTTTTTATTATTCTTAGTATTTTTCTATTTTTATCTTATTACTTTTCTCTTGTGTGTTCTAATTTGATTTTTGTCTCAAAATTTATTTTATTTGAAATTCAAAATGAAAAAAAAAAAGAATTTTAGGTTCTGCTTTCTTTTTCATTTTGAGGCAAAGGAAAGAAAGCATGGAGCTGAAATAACTCACTTAGAACCTCCTTTAAAGGATTACGTGGTACGATTGAATCAAATAAGCCCTTTTCGAATAAAAATTCAGCCGATTGTACCCCTTCGGGTACTTCCGTATTCAACGTTTGTTCAATTACTCTTTTACCCGCAAATGCAATGTAAGCATTTGGTTCTGCAATAATGATATCCCCCAACATGCCAAAACTAGCTGTTACCCCACCAGTAGTAGGAGATGTAAGGATCGATACATAGAATAACTTTTTATTGATTTGATAATCATATAAAGCACAAGAGATTTTAGCCATTTGCATCAAGCTCAAACTTCCTTCTTGCATACGCGCTCCTCCGGACGCACATACTAGAATAAGAGGTAAAAATTGATTGGTAGCATATTCGATCAACCGAGTGATTTTCTCACCCACTACGGATCCCATACTACCCCCCATAAACTGAAAATCCATAATACCAATTGCTACTGAAATACCGTTTAGTTGACCTGTACCTGTTTGAACAGCCTCCGTTAATCCTGTCTTTTTTTGATAAGAATCAATACGATTTTGATAAGAATCAATATGATTTTGATAAGGTTCCTCCTCCGAATCAAATTCAATGGGATCCAGAGAGACCATGTCTTCATCCATAGGATTCCAAGTACCTGGATCAATCGAAAGTTCGATTCTATCTGAACTGCTCATTTTCAAATGAGATCCACAGTGTTCACAAATATTCATTTTTGATTTAAAAAATCTCTTATAATTTAATCCATAACAATCTTCGCATTCAACCCACAAATGCTTGTATTTTTGAGTATCTACGGAATCCGTAGAACTTTCTATTTGAGTAAAATCACTATCGTTTGTTTCATTTGTGTTAGTTATTATACTAGTACTCTTGCTTTCACTACTATTTCTGCCCTTACCATAACCACAAATGTCACTATTAAAGTCACTGTCATTGTATTTGTCACTATCATCTAAAATGTCACTATCAATACAGATGTGAGAACGAAGATAACTCTCAATGCAACTATTAATGTTATTATTCCAAATAGATTTAGTATCATACATGTAATGATCATCATCACTCTTAGAGCTATTCTTCAAATAGCTAGAATTCTTATAACTAGAAAAAAAACTTTCTGGTTCATTTAGAAAAGAATGATCATTGTCAATCTCAAAAATTTGATTTTCAATAGCAAAATAGATGGAAAAACTTTTTCTCTTACTATCCCTAACTAAAAAAGTTTTATCAGATAGTAAATTCCGGATGTTCCTGACACCTATTAAATAATCAACATTGCTGTAACTAGAATTCTCGCTATTATTCCAACTATGAATGTTTTTATCCATATCAGTTAAAATTGGGAGGTCTTCACTTACACTGGTATTTTCAATAGGATCAAAACTATCTATTGATTTACTTAACCCACACCTGTATTTTACCTTCTTATTAAACAGCATAGAATTGAACCACCATTTTTCCATAGAACTTTTTTCCTCTATTTACATAAAAATAGAATAGATGAATAGTCATTCGATGAAAAATCATATTAATATTTTCTTTTTAATATGATATCTCATTTATTTACTATCAATAAGAAATTTTTTTTAAATATAAAAAGTATATATCACTAGGATTAATAACTGATAATAATAACGAGCGAGGGGGTATTCAAAAAAATGATTTTTTTTTTTTTTCGTGAAAACCCAGAGTATTATTTCACTATATATGTCACTATATGTGCTGGAATTTTTTTTCCATTCTACTTTCTTTTTTTTTAAGAAAAAAATATTCGAATTTCTATTCGAATAGAAAATAATATATTAAATATTCTAAACTAAAAATAAGAATGTTTTTTCGAATAGAAAATATATATTAAAGAATCTAAAAATAAGAATATTCTAAAAATTAGAATATTTATTAAATTTGATTTTCAATGATTCTATTTTTGAAATGAATGAAAAAATAAAAAAACCTCATTGGGGGTACTGTATTTATGGACGGACCCAATTACTTCATTGAGTCATTATTAATTTCCTTTTTCCTATATTTTATCTTCTAGATATAGCTTCTACCTCTATCCATTTTTTGTATTTTATTTTCCTTTTCTTTTGAAGAGCGATAAAAATCGATTTTTGTGGTTATAGAAAACAGCATTCTATGTCAATAACAAGAAATAAAAAATTAGGTATGAATAGAACAAGAGAGCGGGGGTATAAAAGAGAAAAGAGTTCTATAAATCTATATAGAAGTTATCCACACCCTCTTAAATTTAATTAATTGAATTTCGTTTGTTGATTAGGTAAAAGTTCCATAAAAAGACCTGTTTTTTTTTTGAAATATCCTGAACAGTTCCTGTAGGTTGAGCGCCTTGTTCAAGGAAATTTAGAATAACAGGAATATTTAAATAGGTTTGATTCTTTATTGGATCAGAAAAACCCACTTTCTGAAGATCTCTTCCCTCTCTTCGGGATCGAACATCAATTGCAACGATTCGATAAACGGCTCATTGGGATAGATATAGATGAACAATATACCCCCCCTCGAAACGTATAAGAAGTTTTCTCCTCGTACGGCCCGATCAAATTAAAAATGATGTCTATGTATAAAAATCTGATGTCAAATAGATCAATAAAATCAGCAAATCAATTAGACTATGATTTCCATTTTTTCTTATTCTTTTTCTTTCTGAAAAAAAAAAAATAGAAAGAAATATAAAATAATAATAAATATATCAATCTATTTATTAGAAAATTATCCACAATTATTACAATAAGATTACAAAAAAAAAACAAAAAAAAGATTCGTTTTTGAATCTACATCTACATATTCATAAGCGACTCGATTTACATTAGAGTCGAATGATTCAAAAAAAGAAAAGGTAATCTTTATTAGGATATACAATTTGTATTCAATTTGGTATATATATCATGAATAGATATGATCTGGGACGGAAGGATTCGAACCTCCGAATAACGGGACCAAAACCCGCTGCCTTACCGCTTGGCCACGCCCCATTTTCGATTCGACACTAATAAACACTATTCTTGTTTGTTCGTCAATTCCAGTTCCAATTTTTTTTATAGAAAAAATTGTTGCTAGGATTTTGATATGCATAGATATCGAATTAAACTTAATTTATTGATCATTACATAAAATTCAATTAAGATATTGTATGAAAGTATGATTTCTTCGATGTTTTATTTCAGAATGAAAATAGTTTGAACTGGATAAGTTCAAATCAAAAAAAAGTATTTGGGGGTCTGATTTTATTTGATTCTTTTTTTTTCGTTTTATTACTCATTTATTAATATTCATTCATATCTATAATGAATATTTATTCAAATTCATAAGAAATAAGAATTCAATATTTGAATTATTTATATTTCAATTATTATCCATTTTTTTTATTATTTTCTATTTTATCAATATATATTCCATATATATCTATATCTATATATATATTTCTTCTATATATATTTCTTTATAATTCTTTTCTTTTTTTTTTTATTTAATTCTTATCTTAATAATAATTAACTTAATAATAATAATTAATTATAATAAATCATATAGATATAATAAATCATATATATATATAATAAAATAAAATATATAATAAAATACAATAAAAATGAAAATTCGAATTCAAAAAAAGCAAAAATACAATTAATTTTATTAAAGAACAATATTTTTGTTATGCTTAATATCTTTAGCTTGGTCTGTATTTGTATTCACTCTGCCCTTTATTCAAGTAGTTTTGTCTTGGCGAAATTGCCAGAAGCCTACGCTTTTTTGAATCCAATTGTAGATTTTATGCCAGTAATACCCGTACTCTTTTTTCTCTTAGCTTTTGTTTGGCAAGCTGCTGTAAGTTTTCGATGAGATCTTTAATTTGAATAATATCCTAAATAAATTCAGAATGTATTCGAAAACAAAAATTCGCACATTTTTAAAATTTACATTTTAACAATTTAAAAGATCAGATAAGTCTTACAGTGTGAATCCTTGATTCCAATATTGAAATTTTTGGATAGACAAGAAAAATCCGGACCATCTCATCATTTCCGTTTTTTCCATTAAGAAATCCTAATCCTATTAATAGATTTGAGTCCACCACCAATACCTAGATCTCGATTGTGGATATGAAAGCAAATTTTTGATAATAGTCATTATTGGTAATGGTAATAAAAGGCTCGACTCTTATCAAATTCCTAATTTTTATTCTATTTCCTCGAAATCACTTCATTTCTTAGAAACGTAGTAGCAAAGGAAACATAATGTGAAATAGAAGAGAATCTATTCTCTTTCTCGGTCGTTTTTTTTTTAATTATCTTGGAGAATTTGTAATGCTTACTCTAAAACTATTTGTTTACACGATAGTGATATTCTTTGTTTCTCTTTTCATCTTCGGATTCCTATCTAACGATCCAGGACGTAATCCAGGACGTGAAGAATAACAAAATCTATTTTGTTTTATGTGTTTTCCCTACTTGTGCTGGGTTTTGAAATCTTTTTCGTTTTTCTATCTATTTTACATTTTTAACTAGTAAAAAAAAGTAAACAAAAGTAAACAAACAAGGAAGGAAAACAAAAAAAGAAGCTCCATCAGTTCAAAAGAAAAAAATATCAAATCATCAATCAACGGAAACGGAAAGAGAGGGATTCGAACCCTCGGTACAAAAATTCGTACAACGGATTAGCAATCCGACGCTTTAGTCCACTCAGCCATCTCTCCCCAATTAAAAAAATAGAATTATTATGTTTATGTTACATCGCATAAACAAAAAGAACAAAAAGTAGGGATTGAAAAAAGCCTTCTTTATATCTTTTTTGATATCTTATCTCTCTTTTTTTTCTATTTTTTTTTTCTATTCATTATTCTATATTATAATATTATATATATATATTCTTATATTATTATATATATATTCTTAATTATTTATATTCTTAATTATTAAATATGGAATATAATATATATTTCTAATATAGAATAATTCTATATTATATTAGAATATAATAAATATTTATTTGATTCTATTTTTGAGTTTGTTTTTTTATACTATACAGCCAGAGCCCAGCTAGGTACTGGCATAGCTCTTTTTTCCCATGAATCCTGGATAACAATGAATTATTTCAATGTATTTGATTTGAAAAAAAAAACTTGTACTTGTAATTAATTTAAACATGATCAAACATAAATAAAAAATGACTTTTTGATTCCTATGATATAGAACCAAAATGATATAAAATCAAAAAGTCATTTTTTATTACTCCTTCTTTTGTTTTCGGGTAACGTATCTAAAAAAAAAGAATGGAACTATGGATTCGTGCACAATGCATTTTTGTGTTATGAATTAAGTAATTTTGTCGAGATCTATCTGTCAAAATACCTTCAACAAAAACAAAATTCAAAAATGAGATTCGCCCCCTTTTCTTAATTTCATTAGGAGGCACCTTACGAAAGATATCAACATTCTATCTAATTATCATAAAATTATGCCCCTATTTCATAATTATGACCGATTCCCTTGTTCGACAAAAGATCCATTTATATACAATAATTGTATTGTAGCGGGTATAGTTTAGTGGTAAAAGTGCGATTCGTTCTATGGATCCCTTAATAGTTAAGGGATCCCTTGCTTGATTCATATCCTGATCAAAAACTTTATTTCTTACTTAA